TAAATACCTCTTTGAGTTCCGTTTGAGTTCAATTAAATGAAAAAAAAAATCTTATTTCTTTTGTTTTCTAATTCGAATTAATAAGGAAGATATGGATTATTGATATAATGGAGAAATAAATAGCAATTTTCTACTATACGGACCCCTTTATTAATTCAAATTAATTCTATTAATTGTTCTACGAATTGGTATCCTCTGTTCTATAATATCAACTATTTATTTGTAAATTTTATTATTAAAAAATATATATATATATTTTTTCTTTTATTCTATTTTTTATGAATTCTGAATAGCTAAGAATTAATTGAATAGTTCATTTTAATAACCAAGACCCCCGAAGTTTACAGACCTCCTACAGACTTCCTACTTCCTATGGATATCTAATTTCTGCTTATTAGTTTCACCAGCTTAGCTCAGAGGTTAGAGCATCGCATTTGTAATGCGAGGGTCGTCGCCGATAGCCGGCCGGGGATCGAAGGAGTTAGATACCCGCAGGCAGCTCAAACCCGAAAGAGCTGCTTTTTTTTTTTCATTTTTTGTATACAATACAAAGTTCCTAATATTGCTAGATTTCGTCTCATTATTCTTTGTACTACAATGCAATAGTAATACAATATTTCATCTCTTGATTTCTCGTTGAGTTCATTTTCAATTTTTTGAATTTAGGTTTTTGAAATGGAAAGAACAAAGGGAGTTTTTTTTTTATGTCGCGTTACCGAGGACCTCGTGTCAAAAAAATACGACGCCTTGGGGCTTTGCCGGGACTAACTAGTAAAATTCCTAAAGGCAAAAAACCTGAGACCCCCTCGCCCTTTAAAAAAAAAAAGCAATATCATATTCGTTTAGAAGAAAAACAAAAATTGCGTTTTCATTATGGTCTTACAGAACGCCAATTACTTCAATATGTTCGTCTCGCCGGAAAAGCCAAGGGGCAAACAGGTCAAGTTTTACTACAATTACTTGAAATGCGTTTGGATAATACCCTCTTTCGATTGGGTATGGCTTCTACTATTCCTCAAGCGCGCCAATTAGTTAATCATAGACATATTTTAGTAAATGGCCGCATAGTTGATATACCAAGTTATCGCTGCAAACCCAGAGATATTATTACAGGAAGGGAGAAAGAAAAATCAAGAACTCTGATTCAAAATTATCTTGATTCATCCTCCCGTAAGCGAAATTCTCTTGATTCATCCTCGCGTAAGCGTAAGAAATTAGCAAAACCCAATCATTTAACTACACCCAATCATTTAACTACTCAACAAGGCCAACAGAGGGGGTTAGTCAATAAAATAATAGATCGGGAATCGGTCGGTTTGGAAATAAAAGAATTGTTAGTTGTTGAATATTATTCTAGGCAGATTTAAGCCTAACTAAGATAACAACAAAAAAAGAACCGACCCCCTGTGGTCACAGAGTGAAAGGGATCCTAGGTTTTTCTATGATTCATGATTTTATTTGAAAAATAAGATCAAAAAAAAGAAAAATAAGAATCTGCAAATGCAATAGGGAAGAAGAGTTTTCAACAATAAAAGACCCCTTGTTCTGATTCTATCGCGATTGGATCCGCAGATGTTTGGTAAAAAGAGGAACCTTTTCGTTTTAGAAGAATCAAATGAAAAAGGGAAAGTCTTCAATTGGAATATGAAAACGTGATGGTCTTAGTTCCTCTTCGGGACGGAGTGGACGAAGGGAGGAGATTCTCAAAGGAGGAAAAGTACCCAATGACTTCGAAAGAATTGAACGCGGAGCCGTATGAGGTAGGAAACCCTCAAGTACGGTTCTAAGGGAAGGAATTGACTGACCCCCCTATTCCTATTCCGACCGGGGAGAGCAGGCCATTCGGCAGGGAGATTCCGAAATTGCGGAGGCTTGGTTCGACCAAGCCTCCGAGTATTGGAAACAAGCTATAGCGCTTACTCCTGGAAATTACATTGAAGCGCAGAATTGGCTAAAAATTGCGAAGCGTTGGGACTAAGAAAAGACTCTTCATTTCTTATGTAAGACATAAGTCACTCGTGGAACTTCTAATTCCAATTTTATCAGGCAGAATTAAGCCTTGGAGATAAAAAAGAATAATTGCGGGTCTTTTGGACAAAGAATATTTTCTTTATTTTTTACTTCACAAAAAACACCCAATGACTAAATATGACTACAAATATACCCGAGGACCCGATTCAACATTCCTTGAGGGAATTACGTTATATCGTAAAAAAAATAATCGATTCCACCAGAAAGAACCTTCTTGAAGACCGGCTGGAACCGTGGGAAGAAGTTAAAACACTCTCGGATCTTCGGCGTAGGTTGGAATCTTTCATATCACTAAAGCTAGCCCAGCTAGTGGTTCAAGCTGATGAGATACAGGACCGGACAAAGCGGCAGTTTTAGAAGAGGTGTATTTCCCAAAAATACAACATCCTCCTGGAACTGTTGCGCTCGCTTCCATCAGAGAAATAAACCTATGGTGTGAAAAGAGAAGGTTTCGCTTCTCTTATGCTTCCACATCTGTGAATTTAGGAATGAAATCAATTTTCTTTTTATGCCCTTGCTCTTTTCAAAAAAAATAGGAATTCCTTTTTATAGTGTTGAATAAAAATTCGATTAATCATTTGATATCATTTTTATGCTTAGCCCCAAAAGAACCAAATTCCGAAAAGAACATAGAGGAAGAATGAGAGGAGTAGCCTCTCGAGGCAGTTGTATTTCTTTCGGTAGATATGCTCTTCAAGCACTTGAACCCACTTGGCTCACATCTCGACAAATAGAAGCAGGTCGGCGAGCAATGACAAGAAACGTACGCCGCGGGGGAAAAATATGGGTGCGTATATTTCCAGACAAACCGGTTACAGTAAGATCCGCAGAAACCCGTATGGGTTCGGGGAAAGGATCCCCCGAATATTGGGTAGCTGTCGTTAAACCGGGTAGAATACTTTATGAAATGGGCGGGGTGGCCGAAAATATAGCCAGAAAGGCAATTTCAATAGCTGGGTCCAAAATGCCTATACGAACTCAATTCATCATTTCGGACTCGGAATAAATAGGGATAGGGATGTAGAACCAAAAGAAGAAAGCCTTGGAGATAAAAAAGAATAATTGCAGGTCTTTTGGACAAAGAATATTTTCTTTATTTTTTACTTCGCCTCGTTGAAAAAGTAGACTCAAAATGAAAGTGATATGATTCAAGTTCAGACCCATTTGAATGTGGCGGACAACAGCGGTGCCCGGGAGTTGATGTGTATTCGAATCATAGGAACTAGTAATCGACGATATGCTTATATCGGGGACGTTATTGTTGCTGTGATTAAGGAAGCAGTGCCAAAAGTGTCTCTAAAAAGATCAGAAGTGATCAGAGCTGTAATTGTCCGTACCTGTAAAGAACTCAAACGTGATGACGGTGTAATAATACGATATGATGATAATGCTGCCGTTGTCATTGATCAAAAAGGAAATCCAAAGGGAACTCGCGTTTTTGGTGCAATCACCCACGAATTGAGACAGAAAAATTTCACCAAAATAATTTCACTAGCGCCTGAAGTGTTATAAGACATTTTTGAAAAGGAAGCTGTGATAGAGTATATCGTATTGAAATAAAAAGGATTCAACAGTAGAGTCGATTCTTACTCGCCCGGATACCCTTCCAAAATCAGAAATAACAAGAGGAACATGTTGATTATATAAAAATGCGAAGGTAATAAGTAAGAGTTTTCGGTTATCATGAGCAAGGACACTATTTCTGACATATTAACCTGTATACGCAATGCCGACATGGCTAAAAAAGAGACGGTTCGAATACGATTTACTAACATCGCCGAAAAGATAGTGAAAATACTTTTACGCGAGGGATTTATCAAAAACACAAGGGAACATCGGGAAAACAACAAATCCTTTTTGGTTTTAACCCTACGCCACAAAAGCAATAGGAGGAGCAACTATAGAACTCTTTTAAATTTAAAACGAGTCAGTCGACCCGGTCGGCGAATCTATTCTGACTACCCCAAAATTCCTAGGATTTTGGGCGGGATGGGGATTGTAATTCTTTCTACTTCTCGAGGTATAATAACAGACCGAGAGGCTAGGCTCGAAAGAGTGGGTGGAGAAATTTTGTGTTATATATGGTAATCCTTATGATACACAAATAAAATCCGGCGTGCCTTACTGCGCAATCAATTTTTTCTCTGCTAAAAAAAAAAAAAAGACTTTTTCAAAATACTTTTTGATGCTCAGAGGGTGAGGCAATTAACATAACATGACTGAAGAAAAAAGGTATATCTCTAATTACTAACACGTTTCCCAACGGCAAGTTTCGTATCCGTTTCCTTCAGGTCCGCTTAGATAACGGGGATCCGCTTTTAGCTGCTCTTTCAGGAAGGCTATGACAGAAATATCTATATATAGATGCGCCCGGATATAGAGTAAAAGTTGAAATGAAAAAGTCGTTACGGCTCAGGCTGGGGGGTTTAATTTATGGATTCGCCAGAAGGGGTTCGGCTGAGTAAGGGGGTTCTTAAGCTTGAACACTCCCTTCGCGAGGATTCCATTTGAGACTCCAAATTTCAAGAAACTTATTTTCTTCCAATTTCAAGAAGTGGATTCGAAGTGAAGGAATAATAACTATGAAAACAGGCGCCTCCGTTCGTAAAATTTGTGAAAAATGCCGATTGATACGTAGGAAGGGGCGACTTCGAGTAATTTGTTCTAACCCGAGACATAAGCAAAGACAGGGATAATCTTTATAAAAAAACGAAAAAAAAAAAAATGGAAAGCTAAAAAATCCGTTTTAACAGTAGATGGATATATCCATATCTCTATAACTTCTATTTATAAGACCTAACTTCTATTTATAAGACGATAAAATATGGCAAAACCTATAGGAAGATATTCTAGTTCTAACTTACGTAAGAAAAGGCGCATTCGTTTGCGTAAGAATATACGTAAAATACGAAAAGGAATTATTCACGTTCAAGCAAGTTTCAACAATACAATTGTTACTGTTACCGACG